GGAGGTCAATTTTAAGTTGCAATTATACTTTGTTTTGTTAAGTTCTTTCATTGTAATTCGACATAACATAAAAGGAATCACGCTCTGTAGGATTTGAACCTACGACATCGGGTTTTGGAGACCCGCGTTCTACCGAGCTGAACTAAGAGCGCTTTCTTAGATCCTATAACAATAGATATATAAAAGTAGATACAATTGTAAAGAAAAGGATTTTTTTATCCCCGAAGTTTATTGTGTGTACATATAGTATGTAAAAATGAAAGATTATGTCCAAAATTGACTGATCTTACTCAAGGAATCTCTTATAAGTATCTATAGGAGAAAGAATAGGTAGGGATGACAGGATTTGAACCTGTGACATTTTGTACCCAAAACAAACGCGCTACCAAGCTGCGCTACATCCCTTTGAAAAATTGTTATACAGTGTGTCATTGTATAAAATACATATCTTTTTTTCCACATCCTTCTTTTTTGCTCTACCTATTCTATAGATATAGATAGGTAGAGAATGTTCTTATCATTTTTTTTAGGGGGCGGCAAAATTGAATCTGCTGAGTCATTGTACATATGCATTTTAGTTAGTAATTCCTAATTTTAATTTCATTTCAAGCAAAAACAAATGATCTTGAACTAAAATTAAAATATCGGATTATCTATGATCTATTTATTAGAATAGCGAACTAGGACTATATATGTATTACAATATACAATACAAAGAAAAGAAATAAGAAAAAAATAGAAAATAAAATAAGAAGGAGGATTTTCAATGCGAGATATAAAAACATATCTCTCAACGGCACCTGTGTTAACCACTTTATGGTTTGGGTCTTTAGCAGGTCTATTGATAGAAATTAATCGTTTATTTCCAGATGCCTTGTCATTCCCCTTTTTTTCATCCTGATGAAATTCTTGTTATTGATAAAAAATGAAGAAGATTTGAGATACAATTCTACGTAACATGGCTCTAAATTCTTTTTCTTTTATATCCATCCTAATATCCTAAAAAAAAGAAAGAGTGTATTGAATCTCAGTCAAAATACAGTGAAATTTTTTGGGAAAAAAATGGATCCAGTCTAGGGACGGTTTCACGAAATTCTAACATAGAAAGAAGAAAATACTGAGATTAGTATAGAAATGATTCATAGTTAGAAAAAATTGTATTAATTAATTATTACGATATTCTTAATATTCTTCTATTAATGAATATGACTCTTTTTCTTTATATTTATAGTATTCTAGTAATTCTATTTTAGATTATAGTACTTCGAAGTCATTCGAATTCTAATAATTCAAAAAAGAAAATAGTTAGAAATCCCATAGCGAATGAAGTCGATCCAAAAAGAAAAGGAGGTTCATGGCCAAGGGTAAAGATATTAGAATTATAGTGATTTTGGAATGTACCTGTTGTGTTCGAAAGGGTGTCAATAAAGAATTGCTGGGTATTTCTAGATATATTACTCAAAAGAATCGACACAATACACCCAATCGACTAGAATTTAGAAAATTTTGTCGCTATTGTCAAAAGTATACGATTCATGGGGAAATAAAGAAATAGATAGAAAAGAATTCGTGTTTGATTTTTCCAAGTAGTGGGAAGAGTAAGAACTTTACATCTTAACATATATAATACAAACCAAATCCTATTTTGGTCGAATCTTAAATGAATAAGAAAAAAAGAGGATTCTATTTTATAGATTATTTTATATCGAAGGAATAAACAAACAAGGAATAAGCAAACCATGGATAAATCCAAACAACCTTTTCGTAAATCCAAGCGATCTTTTCGTAGACGTTTACCCCCAATTGGATCGGGGGATCGAATCGATTATAGAAACATGAGTTTAATTAGTCGATTTCTTAGTGAACAAGGAAAAATCTTATCTAGACGGACGAATAGGTTGACTTTGAAACAACAACGATTAATTACTATTGCTATAAAACAAGCTCGTATTTTATCTTTGTTACCTTTTCGTAATAATGAGAAACAATTGGACAGAGTGGAGTCGATTACTAGAACTACTGGTCTTAGAACCAAAAATAAATAGATATACTCTTCAAAACTCCAATCGGAACTCAAGCTCATATTAATGTTTTGCTCGAAAAAAAACTAGGATCCAGATTTGATTCTTGTATTCTAAAAAAAGAAAAATGGGGAAGAAATCTTTTTTTCTTGAAAGATGTTCGTTTCTTCCTACTACTCAAATATTAATTTCTTTTTATTCTATCTTCCCGGAGTCCATTCTCCGGGAAATCCTGTTTCAATCATTCTTGTTTCCTGTATAATAGATTCTATTAAGATTCTTTTATTCCTTTATTTGATTTGTATTCTTTTCTTTTTAATTGATAATTTTCTTTGAAATAATATCAAAACAATTCTTATTTGATAGGGCTATTTGCGCAAGTATTTTACGATTCAGAAGCAATTGTCTTTTGTACAGATTGTGGATGAATAGGCTATAACTATAGAATAGCCTATCCTCACGAGTTACCGCATTTATCCGAGTGATCCACAAACGACGAAAATCTCTCTTTTTCCTGCTCCTATCTCGATGAGAGGAAATCAAAGCTCTCATTCTTTGTTGAGTAGTCGTTCGAGTCAGTCTTGAATGAGCCCCTATAAAGGTTGATGCAAATAAACGAATCTTTTTTCGACGTCTCCGAGCTGTATATCCTCGTTTAACTCTGGTCATTGAATCAAATGAAAATTTATTGAATAACTAATTGATTTCTCTTCTTTCAGTCATCCTTTTCTTCCGGTCGATTAATAACAAAACGGATTCTTCCGATATATAAAATATAAATTCCAATGGCTTTTGCGACTATGACCTTCCCAACCACGATTTTTTATTTCTTCAAGGTATCTCGCCTGGAAATAAGAAATTCGACTGCTACTAAAGAAAAAAATAGTGGGTTTTCTCGTTTCTATGGCAACTTCTGAAACGGTGAGGTCCTCTCTATACACCGGAGCCTCTTCTTTCATTTCATCAAAATTTCTTGTGAACTTGTATAGTTCACACTCTTTGGCTCTACCCATCCATTTTAAATTAGAATTCTTTTTTCAATTCTAATTCTAAAGTAATAGTCCTTTTCACAAAAAAGCTATCCATACAGTGACGGTATTTAATTCTGAAAGTTGGCTAGGTAGCTGACCTTGTTAGTCCGTTTTTTTTCAAGAAAAGGAATAGGAGCATAACCTTTTTCCTCCGCTTAATGGATAACTATTTGTTACCAATGGAGAATTCCTTCTCATCTCAAACGGAGTGATTGGATTTGCACCAATAGAAACCATAAATTCATAACATAATTAGGTAGATAATAGATCTTGATACTAGTCAATCAAAAGTCCGTGTTCCACCCTAGATACCGGAAAAGATTTTTGCATTTCTTCAAACTCATGATCTGAACTTAACGAGTCGCACATACACCCTAGTACATGTTCCTCGACGCTGAGGACATCCTCGAAGAGCGGGAGATTTCGTGACATTTCTTATTGGCTGTCTTGCGTTTCTAATAAGTTGTTTAATGGTTGGCATGGTGTGTCTATAGAATCTCATTCTAGATAGAATAGAGCGGGTTGGCTTAGATCGATCTTAACCTGATGATTGATGATTATGAATGATTTCTATTCACACGTAAATTTTGAATTTTGAAAAGTAATTCGTATATTTAGATGGAATTCCCAGTATTTTCATTTTCGATCGCGACAAGATCAACGATGCCATGAGCTTGAGCTTCTGTTGCTGACATAAAAACATCCCTTTCCATATCTTCGGATATAACCCATAAAGGGTTGCCCGTTCTTTGTACATAAACTTTTGTGAGAGTTTCGCGAAGCTTCAATAGTTCTTCTGCTTCCAGGATAAAATCCCTTGCTTGTGCCTCGTAAAAAGAACTAGCAGGTTGGTGAATCATAACCCTGATGAACATCATGAATGGTTCTTCTATCTATATATCGCACGATTGAATGGATTAAAGTAAGGGGGAATCAAAATAACAATAAAAAAATAGAATTAAACAACCGTACAGGCATCTTTTTTACATTGCATACGGCTCTGCAATGGATTTTCTTTTTTTGATAGAATTTATTTTATCGAAAAGAATAAATAGAACCTATATGATCCAAATCATTAAATGATCCATTTACCACCCTTCCTTTCGTAGTAGTTAAAAAGATACTATGATGGTTCTGTTGCTTTATATATTTATCTCGTCTGTGGTTTAGCAATCCCAAAGTTTCGTTTTGATAAGATTTAAGAAGGAAAAAATGATTTTTTCCATTTTTTTTGATTCTTTCCTCTCATAACATAAAAATAAGAAAGAGACTTCTGTTGTGGAAGAATAATGGTTTGTGACGCTAAAATTGACTCTTGTTTGACACAGAAAATCAAATTGGGAATAACCCTTCTTTCATACTACTATTTCGATACAAAATCTCATGTTAGAAAAAAAAACAATAATGGTTTGTTAATATCGAACTCGAAGTGCCATGCTATTATTACTTATTCTTTATTTAATTCATATTCGATACAGCGAAGGCATAGTATTCTTTTTTTTCTCAAATAAAAAAAACTCATTGGCGCCAAGCGTGAGGGAATGCTAGACGTTTGGTAATTTCTCCTCCGACCAGAATGAAAGATCCCATTGAAGCGGCTAATCCCATACATATTGTATGTACATCTGGTAACACAAATTGCATAGTATCATAAATGGCTATTCCTGGTATTACCCATCCACCTGGAGAATTTATAAACAAATAAAGATCCCTAGTATCATCTTCTATGCTGAGATATACCATGAGACCAACAATTTGATTCGAGATCTCACTATCAACCTCCTGGCCTAAAAAAAGTAATCTTTCTCGATGAAGTCGGTTGATTAGGACAAAATTGTATCCCTGAGGAACCGTACGTGCACCTTTGGATGCATACGGTTCAAAAGAATTGTGAAAAAAAAAATCAATGTGTCGATTCCAATCCTATTTCTTTTTTTTTTAATGAGTT